TTTTTGAAAAATGAACTTCATTAATTGATTCAAAACATCTTTTCCTGGATCGGTTGATACTTTTTATTTTAAGTTGAAAGAAAAGTAAAAGAAAAAAGAAATAACTTGATTTACTTCTTCTGGGTGGCGCAATAGAAATCTATTGTATTATATTGTAAAAGTATTCTATTGTAAAAATGATATTGTAATAAATTCTTAATTATATAATATATATTTTATACTGATCAAATATCATGTGAATCGAACCTTTTCTATACTATACTACTTTTCTATACTATACTAATAGAATCTTACTCGAAATCGATTTTAGTCTCTAATAGTATCGAATCATGATTGAATTTTTTTATAAACAAGTTAATTGAAAAAGTTGTATTTGGTCAATCAAATTACCTCTCTTTTTTGTTTGTCCACTACGTATTATATGCAATAAAGAAAAAAAATATTCTATGTCATAAAGGTTCTAAGTTGGAAAAAATCGGAACTAAGCTAAGAATAGGATTCTTTCTGGAAGGGTATCAAGAAGTATTATTCTATTAATAATCAGAATATTTCTATTTCGACACAAGCAAGAAGGAATCGGACTCTAGGAAAAGACAAAAAAACCCTCCTAGAATCCCGTTTTCCCCATTTCTATTTCTACTTTGCTTAATATTATTTGGCTATTTATTTTATGTTTAGTATCAAGTCGAATTTTCTTCTATTACAATAGAAAACTATTAATATATTTCTATTCTAGGACATTGAAATCTGAAAACAATGACATAACCATAACGTTCTAATTTTTTGTGGGGTTGAAAAAAAAAAAACAAAGAAACAGAGTAAAATAGTCTTCTTCACAATATACATACTATGACTGACTAGTACTACGGTACAAGGAATTCTCTAAATATGGTAGAAAAAGACTAGAAAGAAGCAAAGGTCTTTTCATAATTTTTTTATTAAACAGAATAGAATTACATAAATTATCAAGAAAAATGGAGTTCTTTTTACGAGCTTAATATGTTGATAAATCCGCGGACCTAAAAATTCATTTCGGACAATTGAACCTTCTCAAATTGTTTCTTTTTAAGAACCAAAAAGATTTGTGCCAAAATAATGGATGCCAAGAAGAACAAGAGACCTTGGACACGTAACGGATCTTGAAGTACTATTTCCGCATCCCCCTGACCAAATCCACCCACATTAGGATTACTCGTTAATGGTTGATCAAGTTTGATAGATTCACCCTCTGAAACAAGAAGTTCTGGTCCTGGAGGTATAATATCAATCACTTCACGTCCATCCGATGCATCCACTATAGTGATTTCGTATCCTCCCTTTTCTTTTCGTATGATTTTGTTTACTATACCCGCTGCTGTAGCATTATAAACATTATTATTACTCTTGCTCCCGTCGAGATAAATCTGACCCCTTCCCCTGTTCCCGCCTACGTATATAGGATATTTTAAGAAGTGAACATCTCTCTTAGTAGCGGGATCTGGGGAAAGAATAGGAAAGGTGATTTCACTATATTTCTGGCCAGGAACAGGGCCTACCACAATAATATTTTTTTTTGTGGGACGATAAGTTTGAAAAGACAGATTACCTATCTTTTCTTTAATCTCAGGCGAAATACGATCGGGGGGGGCCAATTCAAAACCCTCCGGTAAAATAAGAACAGCCCCCACATTCAAAGCCCCCTTTTTACCATTAGCAAGAACTTGTTTCACTTGCATATCATAAGGAATCCGAACAACTGCTTCAAATACAGTATCGGGAAGTACCGTTTGCGGAACCTCAATATCTACAGGTTTATTAGCTAAATGGCAATTGGCACATACAATACGGCCGGTTGCTTCTCGCGGATTTTCATAACCCTGCTGTGCAAAAATGGGATATGCATTTGAAATGGGTGCTCGAGTTATTATATATATCATGAGCGATACGGAAATAGATCGAGTAATCTCTTTCTTTATCCAAGAAAAAGCATTTCTAGTTTGCATGGTCTAATCATTTATCCTGAAAATTTCTACAATAAGATTAGGTAGGTTACTGACATAGTTCCCTATCCATGATTCTGCTATTTACTGAAATAATTCTACTGGAATATAGAAAGAATCCCTTGGGGGTAGAAAGAAAAAGAATAATTTGATTTTTTAATGTTTATCTTTTATACAATACAAAATAACAAACTTTATAATTGGAGCAGTGGATCGTTTTTTCAGTCATTCATGGAATGATAAATCACTACAAGTGACGGAGATACGCGATTTAAATAACGAAAAATCCAATATTTAAAAATTGTATCTAAAATGACTGGAAAAGTGGAAACAAGACCAGATATAATTTGATCATTCTGAGCAAATCCAAAATCGTTATAGACAGAACCAATCATTAGTTCCCAACCATGGGTCGAATGGAATCCTATACATAAATCAGTTAATAAAAGAATAGAAAAAGCTTTTATTGTGTCACTTAAGTTATATAGGAATTCTTGAACCCAAGAGTTAAGAATAATAAGTTCTTGATTACCTAGAATAGAATAACCACTTAGAATAAGGAAACATATTATATTTGTCGAGAAGTGCAAAATCGTATGGATACGATCTTCGTTGTGCGTCTTGATCAATTGGATGGTTTCTTTGTAGATTCCGGTACGAAGGTTTTGTAGACGTGTTTCCGGGTATTCCTTTAGCATTTCATCCAAGAGGAACAGTTCCTCGAATTCTATGAATTTTTTTAGAATACTCTTTTCTTGAATATCATTCAAGAAAATTTCGGATTGCCTAGTATTCCACCAATTAGTAAACCAAGATTCCATACTTTTCTTAAATGTGAAAGAGATGCACCAGGGAAAAAAGACTATAGATGTAAGATATAGAAGGGGAATGAATGCTTTCTTTTTTGCCATTTTTCGTCTTTAATGAACTCAGCTTCACCTCATTCGTCAACTCTATATGATAATAATCTTTCTATCAAGCATAAGTTCTATTACAAGTCATAGAGCTTATATATAAATCTATAATCTATTCCCGCGTTTTTTTATTTTCAATTCGGGAGTTAGTCCTTGCCTTGAATTTAGAAAGAATACAGAAATCAAATAAGAAAGCGAAAGAATCCACTGCCAATTCGAATGAAGAAAAAAAAATTTTCAAAAGATATCAATTGCTAAGATTCAAAGCAATTACTCCTTTTGATGAATACAGGAAAGAGCACTTCGCATAATGAATATTAGTTGAATTTCGAAACCAAAGAACGCCCCTTCTATAAAATAAAAATAGAAAAATTTCGAAATCCATTTTCTTTTCCCTAAGAAAGCATTCTTTTTTCAGTTCATTTTTTTTTTTCAAAATACTTCAATTGGTACACGCAAGAAATAGGCCAATTCTGCAGCTTTTTGTTCAATTTCTCGTGGAGTCAAATTCTCGTCAATACGAGTCAAGGGAATGGCCCCCTGTCCTACGATTTCCATATAAAGGACACGACGAGTATAAACACCCTCTTTAACCTCTATTCTGATGGACTGAATATCTTTCATAAGGAATCGGAGAAAAATACGACGATTTTTTCCAGGAAATCCGCAACGAAAAATACACACTATTCCCTCTTTTCTATCGAATCGATCATAACCACTACCCACATTCCACAAAATTGTACACCACAAATAAGAACTAATAAAGAGACCCGCGATTCCATAGAAAGACATCACAATCCCTTGTGGAAAAAAAAGAATTTGCTGAGACGAAAATAAAGATAACAAATTCCTACCAAGATAACTGGAAGTTCCAACCAATAAGAACCCTAATGAACCTAAAAAAAGGATAAAGGCCCAGCAGAAATTGCTTGTTTTTCGAGACCCCGTTATAAGTTCTATCCATATACGTTCTGATCGCCAACTCATATTAAATCCAGTTCTATTTTATGGGAATTGGGAGAATAAAAAAAACCAAGCAAATGAATTCTACTTTACTTTTCTTTGTTTCCGAAGTAACTTTCATCAACTAGCACTATCTATTTTGATGGAAACCCTTAGGAGTAATTCATCGAATTGCTTCCCGATCTAAAAAAAAATATCAGATTTGTCCCTACTCTACTGTCCGTATCTAAAAAATCTTGTTTTTTTGAACATGAAGAAATAAAGAAGCCATTGCAATTGCCGGAAATACTAGGCCTACTAAAGGCACAAAAATGGAGGGTAAGTTTATCATAGAATGGGTACCTCAATTTAATATTTGTACCTGTTATTTTTTTGATTATTGTTATATTAATTTCATATTTTTTTTTATTCTTATTTATATTGTTAGAAAGATAGTCTATAATCACTAGAATTCATATATACTTATACTAAGTATATTTGAAAAATTATATTAAGTATAGTTAAGTGAAAGAATATATACTAATCTATATTGAGTATATATAATATGTATATATAATATATATTTAATATGTATATAATATTTATTCACTATATATAATGAGTATAGAATAAATAATATAATAAAAATAGAATCAAAAGCACAAATAGAATCTAATAATAAATATAAGGAATGTAGAACTAAATAAATGGATTGATTTCGCCTTCTATTTCTACAAGAAACATATGTATGATAATACACCTTTTTATTATTCTTAGTATTTTTGATTATTCTTAGTATTAAAGTATTTTTCTATTCTTTTATTATCTTATTACTTTGCTCTTGTGTGTTCTAATTTGATTTTTGTCTCAAAAATTTTTTCATTTTTAGTCAAAGAAAAGAAAGCATGGAGCTGAAATAACTCACTCAGAACCTCCTTTAAAGGATTACGTGGTACGATTGAATCAAATAAGCCCTTATGGAATAAATATTCAGCCGCTTGTGAACCATCGGGTATTGCCTTATTTAACGTTTGTTCAATAACTCTTTTACCCGCAAATGCAATGTAAGCATTTGGTTCTGCAATAATGATATCTCCTAACATGCCAAAACTAGCTGTCACCCCACCAGTAGTAGGAGATGTAAGGATCGATACATAGAATAACTTTTTATTTGTTTGATAATCATGTAAAGCAGAAGAGATTTTAGCCATTTGCATCAAGCTCAAACTTCCTTCTTGCATACGTGCTCCTCCTGATGCACATACTAGAATAAGAGGTAAAAGTTGATTGGTAGCATATTCGACCAAACGAGTGATTTTCTCACCTACTACAGATCCCATACTACCCCCCATAAACTGAAAATCCATAATAGCAATTGCTACAGGAATACCGTTTAGTTGACCTGTGCCTGTTTGAACAGCCTCAGTTAATCCTGTCTTTCTTTGATAAGAATCAATACGATCTTTATAAGGTTCCTCTTCCGAATGAAATTGAATGGGATCCAGAGAGATCATGTCTTCATCCATAGGATTCCAAGTACCTGGATCAATCGAAAGTTCGATTCTATCTGAACTGCTCATTTTCAAATGATATCCACAGTGTTCACAAATATTCATTTTTGATTTTAAAAATTTCTTATAATTTAATCCGTAACAATTTTCGCATTCAATCCACAAATGCTTGTACTTTTTAGTTTCATCGAGATTTTTAGAACTTTCTCTTCTAGTGAAATAACTATCATTTTTATAATTCGTGCTAGTTATTATATTAGAACTAGAACTCTCGCTTTCACTACTATTTCTGCCCTTACCACAAATGTAACTATAAAAGTAATTGTCATTGTATTTGTCACTATCACCTAAAATGTAACTATCAATACAGATTTGAGAACGAAGATAACTCTCAATGCAACTATTAATGTTATTATTCCAACTAGATTTACTATCATACATATAATGATCATCATCACTCTTAGAGACATTATTCAGATAGCTAGAATTCTTATAACTAGAAAAAAAACTTTCGGATTCACTTAGAAAAGAATGATCATTGTCAATCTCCAAAATTTTATTTTCAATATCAAAATATATGGAATAACTGTTCCTCTTACTATCCCTAACTAAAAAAGTTTGATCAGATAGGAAATTCTGGATGTTCCTGACACCTATTAAATAATCAACATTACTGTAACTAGAATTGTCACTATCATTCCAACTATGAATGTTTTTATCCATATCATTTAAAATTAGGAGTTCTTCACTTACACTGGTATTTTCAATAGGATCCAAACTATCCATTGATTTACTTAAGCCACACCTGTATTCTAACTCCCTATTAAACAATATAGAATTGAAAGACCATTTTTCCATAGAGTCTTTTTTTCCTCTATTTACATGAAAATACAATAGATGAATAGTCATTCAATGAAAAATCATATAAATATTCTATTTTAAATATCATATCTCATTTATTTACTATCAAATACAAATAAGTATATAAATGAAAAAAAAAAAGAATAAGTATCTAAATCCAGTCACTAGGATTAGTAACTGATAATAATAACGAGCGAGTGGGTATTCAAAAAAAGGATTCTTTTTCGTGAGAACCTGGAGTATTCTTTCACTATATATTCACTATATATATGTCACTCTATGTGCTGGAATTTTTTTTTCAATTCTATATATATATTAAATATTCTAAAAATAAAAGAATAAATATTTATTCTTTTTTTAATGAATAAATAAAGAAAGAAAAAATAATAATGAATAAATAAAGAAAGAAAAAAATGACCTCATCGGGGTAATGTATTTATAGACCCAATTATTTCATTTAGTGATTATTCATTGGCTTTTTTTCTATATTCTATCTTCTACCTCTATCCATTTTTTTTTATTTTTGAAGATCGATAAAAATCCATTTTTTTGAATATAGAAAAGAGCATTCTATGTCAACAACAAGAAAAAAAAAATTAGGTATGAATAGAACAAGAGAGCGGGGGGATAAAAGAGAAAAGAGTTCTAAAAATCTATATACAAGTCATCCACACCCTCTTTTTTTTTTTCATTAATTGAATTTCGTTTGTTGATTAGGGCAAAGTTACATAAAAACACCTGCCCTTTTTGAAATATCCTGAACAGTTCCTGTAGGTTGAGCGCCTTGTTCAAGGAAATATAGAATAACAGGAATATTTAAATAGGTTTGATTCTTTATTGGATCATAAAAACCCACTTTCCGAATATCTCTTCCCTCTCTTCGGGATCGAACATCAATTGCAACGATTCGATAAACAGCTCATTGGGATAGATATAGATGAACAATACACCCCCCTAGAAACGTATAAGAAGTTTTCTCCTCGTACGGCTCGAGAAAATTCAAAATTACGTCTATGTATAAAATTATGATCTCAAATAGATCAATAAAATCATCAAATCAATTAGACTACGGTTTAAGTATTTTTTGTCTTTCTGAAATAACTCCTCGTATTCGAAATCTCATAACTCAAATTGGATAATTCTCAAATAACTCAAAGGAAAACAAAGCCTTTAGGTATTTCATTTATTGAGTGGTCTCTACCCCCTTTTCTTGCCTGTGCTTCTTTAGAATCTATTTTTTTTTTTCTTCATTCATTCTAATTCTAATAGAATTGTTGAGACAATTTGAAAATGGTATTTACTTGTTCCAGGATCCTTTAGCTTTTCCTTGAATCATTGGGTTTAGACATTACTTCGTGGATCTTTAATCGTTTCAAAAATGGCAGCAACATACCATTTTTTCTTTCTCTCAAAGAATCATACAAATAGAAAGAAGGTTGATTCCCACAGATGCACTTTTGATCGAAATAGTTTTACCAATTCCAACAAATTTGACTTTTTTTTTGAACCTTGCTCGAATTGGATCCTTTCGATTTCTCTACCAAAAATATACTTACGAAGTTGTTCTAACTTATTAATTTTCACTAACCTTAGATACTTGCCCCTGAGAAATGAATCAACTCGAGCTCCACCATGTACTATTTACATCATCAATCCCTCTCCCGTCCCTCAAACAATGAGTTCTAGTGGACCAGAACAAACGATGTCGAGCCAAGAGCACCCCGATTTCTATATACTAGAAATACTAGAAAAAATGGCGGATGTAAGAATCCACAGCTAATCGAATCATGTCTTTCAAGTCGCACGTTGCTTTTTGCCACATCGTTTCAAACGAAGTTTTACCATAACATTCCTTTAGCTTGGATCCGGTATGTAATTGATTCAATTATGAAATCGTGAATAGTCATTGATTCAATCGATACATAATAATCTATACTTTTTACTTTTAGGTTTTCCTTCTATATAAATCTATCTAAATGGACAATTTAAAAAGTAAAGAAGTATAAAAAAAAAATTCAAATTAACTCGATATTGTATGAATAAATTTTCTATTGTATTTTGATAGTTTATAAAATAGAAAAAATGAATTTCTAAAAAATATTAGAAAAAAAAAAAAAGAAAAAAAATATGAAATAATAAGAAATATATATTTATTATACAATTATACAGAGTGATTACAATAAAAAAAAAAGAAAAAAATCGATTCGCTTTTGAATCTACATCTTCAAAAGCGAATCGATTTAGATTAGAGACGAATGATTAAAAAAAAAAAAAGAAAGGGTAATCTTTATTCTGATATAAAATTTGTATTCAAATATGATATACATCATGAATGGATATGTTCTGGGACGGAAGGATTCGAACCTCCGAATAGCGGGACCAAAACCCGTTGCCTTACCGCTTGGCCACGCCCCATTTTATTTTCGATTCGACACTAATAAACACTATTATTGGTATTGGTTGTTCGTCAATTCCAGTTCAAAGATTTCTATAGAATAAATTGTTGTTAGGATTTTGATATGCGTAGATATAGAATTAAACTGAATTTATTGATCATTCCATAGAATTCAATTAAGATATTGTATGAAAGTATGATTTCTTCTATTTTTTATTTAAGAATGAAAAGATTTTGAACTGGATAAGTTCAAATCAAAGAAGTATTTTGGAGGGTCTGATCTTATTTGATTCATTTTTTTTTAGTTTTACTCATTTATTAATATTAATGAATATTCATTAATATCAAAAATCTTAAAAATATTCTTAAAAATATTCATAATATATTAGTAATATAAAAATATTAATATATTATTAATATTTTATTATATTTTATAGTATCTAATTATTTATAATTTATTTCGAATATAAAATTATTAAATTAATATATAATAAATTAATATATAATTATGAAAAAATTAGAATCAAAATTATACATATAAATTATACATATATATACATAAAAAAAAATACAATAAAAATTTGAATTCTAATTCAAAAAAAAGCAAAAATACAATTAATTTTCTTAAAGAACAAAATGTTTGTTATGCTAAATATCTTTAGTTTGGTCTGTATTTGTATTCACTCTGCCCTTTATTCAAGTATTTTTTTCTTGGCGAAATTGCCTGAAGCCTACGCTTTTTTGAATCCAATTGTAGATATTATGCCAGTAATACCCTTATTCTTTTTTCTCTTAGCTTTTGTTTGGCAAGCTGCTGTAAGTTTTCGGTGAGATCTTTAATTTGAATAATGTCCTAAAAAAATTAAGAATTTATTCGAAAACAAAAATTCAAACATTTTAACAATTTATAAGATCAGATAAGTCTTACAGTGTGAATCCTCGATTCCAATATTGAAATTTTTTGATAGACAAAAAAACCCGGACCATCTCATCATTTCCGTTTTTTTCCATTGAGAAATCCTAATCCTATTATTAGATTTGAGTCCACCACCAATACCTAGATTGGGGATATGAAAGAACATTTTTGGTAATAGTAATTATTGGTAATGGTGGTAAAAGGCTCGACTCTTACTACAAATAAATTTCCTAATTTTTTTATATTTCTTCGAAATCACTTCATTTCTTAGAAACTTAGTATCAAAAGAAACATAATGTGTAATATAAGAGAATCTATTCTCTTTCTCTGTCTTTTTTAATTATCTTGGAGATTTTTTAATGCTTACTCTAAAACTATTTGTTTACACGGTAGTGATATTTTTTGTTTCTCTTTTCATTTTCGGATTCCTATCTAACGATCCAGGACGTAATCCAGGACGTGAAGAATAAAAAAAAATATTTTTTTTTATTCTTTGCTTGTGCTGGATTTTTAAAAATTTTTAGGATTTTGTCTATTTTACATCTTTAACTAGTAAATAAAAAATAAAACAAACAAAGAAAACAAAAAAAAAAAGATCCATAATCCATAATAATAAGTTCAAAAGAAAAAAATACCAAATCATCAACGGAAAGAGAGGGATTCGAACCCTCGGTACAAAAATTCGTACAACGGATTAGCAATCCGACGCTTTAGTCCACTCAGCCATCTCTCCCAAATTGAAAAAATAGAATTACTATGTTTATGTTACATCGCATAAACAAAAAGAACAAAAAGTAGGGCTTGAAAAAATCCTTCTTTATATCTTATTTTCTATCTTAATCTCTCTCTTTTTTTTATTTCTATTTGACATTATTATATATTAAATTGATTATATATTAAATAAATCATTAGAATAATAATATTTATTCCATTTTTGAGTTTCTTTTTTTATACAGACTGAGCCCGGCTAGGTACTGGCCGGGCTCTTTTTATTCCCATGAATCCTGGATAACAATGATTTCTTTGAATGTATTTGATTTGAAAAAAAAAAATACTTGTAATTTAAACATGATCAAACATAAATAAAAAAAGAGTTTTTGATTCCTATGAGATAGGAACAAAATGATATAAGATAAAAATGTAATTTTTTATTACTCCTTCTTTTTTCTGGTAACGTATCTAAAAAAAGAATGGAACGATGGATTATTGCACAATGCATTTTTATGTTATGAATTAAGTAGTTTTGTCGCGATGTATCTGTCAAAAAACACCTTTAGCAAAAACAAAATCCAAAAAGAAAATTCGCCCCCTTTTCTTAATTTCATTACATTAGGAGGCCCCTTTACGAAACATGTCAACACTCTAATTATCATAATATTATGCTTCTATTTCTTAATTACGACTAATTCCCTTGTTCGACAAAAGGTCCATTTATGTACAATAATTGCATTATAGCGGGTATAGTTTAGTGGTAAAAGTGCGATTCGTTCTATGGACCCCTTAATAGTTAAGGGATCCCTCGCTTGATTCATATCCCGATCAAAAACTTTATTTCTTACTTAAAGGGGTTTAATCCTTTATACCTCTCAACAAACGATTCGAGGAATAATATACATTATCGTAATTTGTATACAAGAAGAATCAATTCTAAATTGACAAATTGAATTCTAAAATTATGAAACATAAGTTTTTGGAATTGGATCAATAATCCCAATTTTTTGAGTATGAGTAAAGGATCCATGGAGAAAGATATAGAAAGTTTATTTCTAATCGTAACTAAATCTTCCATTTTTTGATTTGTTTTGTATAAGAGAGATTGAAGCAAAATAGCTATTAAACGATTTTTTTAGTTTACTAGAAACATCGACATATTTTTTATAGCTCGACGGAAATTTTATTCTTTTCCTAAAGATTCTCTCAAATAGAAATAGAGAACGAAGTAACTAGAAAAAAAAACAGATTGTTATAATACTCCTCTTCTATAGGGATCATCTAAAAAGCAAGGTATTTTAAATGTATTCTTTTAAATGTATTCAAAGGCTGACATAGATGTTATGGGTCAATTTTTTTTGTTCATGTCTTCCATCTCTTAATTTCTTCCGTAAAGGAGCCGAATGAAACAAAAGTTTCACGTTCGGTTTTGAATTAGAGACGTTAAAAAATGATGAATCAACGTCGACTATAACCCCTAGCCTTCCAAGCTAACGATGCGGGTTCGATTCCCGCTACCCGCTTATATCCTATCTCTCTATTTATTCTATTCGAATCTATCTTTTTCTATTATTGAATGAATCTATTTTTTGAGTAAATTAGTTAATTATTCAATTTCATTTCTTAATTTAGTTTTAGTTATAATTTAGTTTTAGTTATTAATATTCAATTGAATTTGAATTTATTGAATTTAATTTTTTATTTATTTATTCTATTTTTTTTTTATATATATGCATATGATTTATTCTATATTCTATAGAAATTCTATAGAATTCTTTTTTTTTTTCTTTAACTTTTAACTAAAGTTAAAGAAAAAAAAAAAGAAAAGCGTCCATTGTCTAATGGATAGGACAGAGGTCTTCTAAACCTTTGGTATAGGTTCAAATCCTATTGGACGCAAATTATTTGCATATCATATATTTGCATAGATATATTTATGTATATTTAAATATTAAATTCTCTATTTCTAAAAATTAGAAAGTTAAATTATAAAGTTATTAAATTATTAATCAATTTTTTTCTACTTGTTCCTGGAGTAAAAAGAGTTCCATCTGTTCCTGAATAGCTTCCTTCAAAAGGGCTTCTGCTTCCCCAGTGAATGTCTTGGTAGAAGATATGATTTCTTTGAATTGAGGTTTATTCGTTTTTAAGTAAGCACGTAACTCCACGAGAAATTTCTTTACCTGTCCAATTTCTAATGAATCAAGATAACCATTCGTTCCGGTATAAATAGTCATTATCTGTTCTTCCACAGTGAGAGGGGCTGATTGG